CCGCCTACGTATATGGGATATTTTAAGAAGTGAACATCTTTCTTAGTAGCGGGATCGGGAGAAAGAATAGGAAAGGTGATTTCATTATATTTCTGACCAGGAACAGGGCCTACCACAAGAATATTTTTTTTAGTGGGACGATAACTTTGAAAAGACAGATTACCTATCTTTTCTTTAATCTCAGGCGAAATACGATCGGGGGGAGCCAATTCAAACCCCTCCGGTAAAATAAGAACAGCTCCCACATTCAAAGTCCCCTTTTTACCATTAGCAAGAACTTGTTTCACTTGCATATCATAAGGAATTCGAACAACTGCTTCAAATACAGTATCAGGAAGTACCGCTTGTGGAACCTCGATATCCACGGGCTTATTAGCTAAATGGCAATTGGCACATACAATACGGCCAGTTGCTTCTCGCGGATTTTCATAACCCTGCTGTGCAAAAATGGGATATGCATTTGAAATGGGTGCTCGAGTTATTATATATATCATGAGCGATACGGAAATGGATCGAGTAATCTCTTCCTTTATACAAGAAAAGGCATTTCTAGTTTGCATGGTCCAATCATTGATCCTGAAAAGTTCTACAATAAAATTAGGTAGGTCACTGGTATAGTTCCCTATCCATGATTCTGCTATTTACTGGAATATAAGAGGAACCCCCCGGATGGGTAGAAGGAAAAAGAAAAGAATAAGTCAATTTTGGAATGTTTAGCTTTTGTACAAAATAACAAACTTTATAATTGGATCAGTGGATCATTTTTTCAGTCATTCATTGAATGATAAATCACTACAAGTGACGGAGATACGCGATTTAAATAACGGAAAATCCAATATTTAAAAATAGTATCTAGAATGACTGGAAAAGTGGAAACAAGACCGGATATAATTGGATCATTATGAGCAAATCCAAAATCTTTATAGACAAAACCAATCATTAGTTCCCAACCATGGGTCGAATGGAATCCTATACATAAATCAGTTAATAAAAGAATAGAAAAAGCTTTTATTGTGTCACTTAAGTTATATAGGAATTCTTGAACCCAAGAGTTAAGAATAATAAGTTCTTGATTACCTAGAATAGAATAACCACTTAAAATAACGAAACAGATTATATTTGTCGAGAAGTGCAAAATCGTATAGATACGATCTTCGTTGTGCGTCTTGATCAATTGGATCGTTTCGTTGTAGATTCCGATACGAAGGTTTTGTAGACGTGTTTCCGGGTATTCCTTTATCATTTCATCCAAGAGTAACAGTTCCTCTAATTCTATGAATTCTTTTAGAATACTCTTTTCTTGAATATCATTCAAGAAAATTTCGGATTGCCTAATATTCGACCAATTAGTAACCCAAGATTCCATATTTTTCTTAAATGAGAAAGAGATCCACCAGGGCAAAAAGACTATAGATGTAAGATATATAAGGGGAATGAATGCTTTCTTTTTTGCCATTTTTCGTCTTTAATGAACTCAGCTTCACCTCATTCGTCAACTCTATATGATAAGATCTATATGATAAGAATATTTCTATCAAGCATAAGTTCTATTACAAGTCATAGAGCCTATAAATCTATTCTCACGTTTTTTTTATTTGCAATTCGGGAGTTAGTTCTTGAATTTAGAAAGAATACACAAATAGAATAAGAAAGAGAAAGAGTCTACTTCCAATTCGAATGAAGAAAAAAAAAATATTGTTTCCAAAGATATCAATTGCTAAAATTCGAAGCAATTGCCCCTTTCGATGAATGCATGAAAGAGCACTTCAAGTAATGAATATTAGTCGGATTTCGAAACGAAAGAACGCCCTTTCTATCAAAATACAAAATATCAAATATTTCGAAAAAAAAAAATTCTTGAATTTTTTCCGTTTTTTTAAGAAAGCATTCATTTTTCAGTTAATTTTTTTTTTCAAAATACTTCAATTGGTACACGCAAGAAATAGGCCAATTCCGCCGCTTTTTGTTCAATTTCTCGTGGAGTCAAATTCTCGTCAGTACGAGTCAAGGGAATGACCCCCTGTCCTCTTATTTCCATATAAAGGACACGACGAGTATAAATACCCTCTTTAACTTCTATTCTGATGGACTGAATGTCTTTCATAAGGAATCGGAGAAAGATACGACGATTTTTTCCAGGAAATCCCCAACGAAAAATACACACTATTCCCTCTTTTTTATCGAATCGATCATAACCACTACCTACATTCCACGAAATTGTACACCACAAATAGGAGCTAATAAAGAGACCAGCGATTCCATAGAAAGACATCACGATCCCTTGTGGAAAAAAAAGAATTTGCTGAGACGGAAATAGAGATAGCAAATTCCTACCAAGATAACTCGAAGTTCCAACCAATAAGAACCCTAATGAACCTAAAAAAAGGATAAAGGCCCAGCAAAAATTACTTGTTTTTCGAGACCCCGTTATAAGTTCTATCCATATACGTTCTGATCGCCAACCCATATTAGATCCAGTTGTATTTTATTGGAATTGGGAAAATAACCCAACCAAATTAATTTGACTTTACTTTTCCTTGTTTCCGAAGTAACTCTCATCAACTAGCACTATTCTGATGTAAACCTTTAGGAGTAATTCATCGAATTGCTTCTAGATCTAAAAAAAAATAGATGAGATTTATCTCTACTGCCCGTATCTAAAAAATCTTGTTTTTTTGAACATGAAGAAATAAGGAAGCCATTGCAATTGCCGGAAATACTAGGCCCACTAAAGGCACAAAAATAGAGGGTAAGTTGCTGAGAGTTGTCATAGAATGGGTACCTCGATTTAATATTTGTACCTGTTATTTTTGATTTTTTTATTGTTCTATTAATATTTAATATTTTTACCTGTTTAAAGATATTTTATAATCACTAGAATTCATATATATTTATACTAAGGATATCTAAGTGAGATATATATAAAATAATGAGTATATAATAATAATTAAGTAGAAAAATTCAAAAAAATTGATTAATCAAATTTAAAAAATAATATATTTTATTAGAATTATAAAATAATATATATAAAAAGAAAAAAAAATTTTAAAGCTCTACTTGATTTAATTTTGAGTCAAAGGAAAGAAAGCATGGAGCTGAAATAACTCACTAAGAACGCCCTTTAAAGGATTACGCGGTACGATTGAATCAAATAAACCCTTATGGAATAAATATTCAGACGCTTGTGAATCTTCAGGTATTGTCTTATTCAATGTTTGCTCAATTACTCTTTTACCCGCAAATGCAATGTAAGTATTGGGTTCGGCAATAATGATATCTCCTAACATACCAAAACTAGCTGTCACCCCACCAGTAGTAGGAGATGTAAGGATCGAGACATAGAATAACTTTTTATTTGCTTGATAATCATATAAAGCGGAAGATATTTTAGCCATTTGCATCAAGCTCAAACTTCCTTCTTGCATACGTGCTCCTCCAGAAGCACATACTAGAATCAGAGGTAAAAATTGATTGATAGCATATTCGATCAAACGGGTGATTTTCTCACCTACTACGGATCCCATACTACCCCCCATAAACTGAAAATCCATAACCCCAATTGCTACAGGAATACCATTTAGTTGACCTGTGCCTGTTTGAACAGCCTCAATTAATCCTGTCTTTCTTTGATAAGAATCAATACGATCTTTATAAGGTTCCTCTTGCGAATGAAATTCAATGGGATCCATAGAGACCATGTCTTCATCCATCGGATTCCAAGTACCTGGATCAATCGAAAGTTCGATTCTATCTGAACTGCTCATTTTCAAATGATATCCACAGTGTTCACAAATATTCATTTTTGCTTTCAAAATTTTTTTATAATTTAATCCATAACAATTTTCGCATTGAATCCACAAATGTCTATATTTTTTAGTTTCATCTAGAGCATTAGAACTTTTTCTTCTAGTTAAATCACGATCACTCGTACCATTCGTGCGAGTTATTATACTGGAACTCTCGCTTTCACTACTTTTTCCGCCTTTACCACAAATGTAACTATAAATGTAACTGTCATTGTATTTGTCACTATCACCTAAAATGTAACTATCAATACAGATTTGAGAACGAAGATAACTGTCAATGCAATTATTAATGTGTTTATTCCAACTATATTTAGTATCATACATGGAATGGTCGTAGTCGAGATCGTCACTCTTAGATACATTATTCAGATAGCTGGAATTCTTATAACTATAAAAAAAACTTTCTAGTTCACTTAGAAAAGAATGATCATTATCAATCTCAAAAATTTTCTTTTTAATATCAAAATAAATGGAATAACTGTCCCTATTACTATCCTTAACTAAAAAAGTGTCATCAGATAGGAAATTCCGAATGTTCCCAACGCCGACTAAATAATCAACATTACTGTAACTAGAATTGTTACTATCACTCCAACTCTGAATGTTTTTATCCATATCAGTTATAATCGGGTCTTCACTTACACTGGTATTTTCAATAGGACCAAAATTATCCATTGATTTACTTAGCCCATACCTGTATTCTAACTCCCTGTTAAACAACATCGAATTGAAGCACCATTTTTCCATAGAGCTTTCTTGCCTCTATTTACATGAAAATACAATAGATGAATAGTCATTCGATGAAAAATCTTTTGAATATTTGAAAAATCTTTTGAATATTTCATTTCCTATCACAATAAGCATATAAATCCAATCACTAGGATTATTAACTAATAATAATAACGAGTGAGTGGGTATTAGATTCTTTTTCATGAGAACCCAGAATATCGTTTCACTATCTATGTCACTATATGTGCTGGAATTCTTTTCTATTTCAATTCGATTATTATAGAATTGAAAAAATATTAATAACTGATTAATTCTTTATTAAAATATAATAATATATAATAATAATAAATAAAGAATTCATTTAGTAGTTTACCCCCTGTTGTGTCAAATTCACATCGAAAAACGAAATAGTTGTTCTCTCCTATGAATCTGAAGAACTTTTTTCGTAAAATCTCGTCTACTTAT